GGTCCCGAGGTAAGGAATAACCAGTTACACCAAAAGATGCAGTCAATACACCCAAAACGACACCTGTAACCCAAGTTAATTCACGGGGTTTTTTAAATCCCCCTGTAAGATACACACGAAATACGTGCAAAATCATCATTAGAACCATCATACTTGCTGACCATCGATGAACTGATCGGATTAACCAACCAAAATTGGCTTCAGTCATTATGTATTGAACAGAGGAAAAAGCCTCTGTAACGGTTGGACGATAGTAAAAAGTCATAGCAAAACCCGTAGCTACTTGTACTAAAAAACAAGTAAGGGTGATCCCCCCTAAACAATAAAATATGTTGACATGAGGAGGAACATACTTACTAGTTATATCGTCTGCAATCGCTTGAATCTCGAGACGTTCCTCGAACCAATCATATACTTTATTGAGATAGGTAATCCAAGAGAACTCCCCCTCTGAGAACCGTATATGAGAATTTCTTCTCGTACGGCTCAAACAGAAACACACAAATACTAGTTTCAACGAATATATAAAAAACTTCTTATTCGATTGATTTGATTTGTCGCGAAGATCGTAAGTAATAAAAATACAGAATCTCCTCTTTCTTTGTGATGATAATGCCAAAAAATATCAAGTCGGCTCATCCATCCTTCTTTATGTTGATCGTTACAGGCCTCTTGAATCTTCTCTTCCCTATTTTTTTTTATTTCTTTTTTTATACGTAATGCGTCTTGTTTTACTATATGATAGGAATTCTCTTGTTGAGACCCTATGAATCAATTAAAACCTCAGATTCATACTAGAACCGCGATGATTTCACCCCAAGCTAAACTCAAAGGTTCTATGAGTAAAAACCATTTGATGATCACTTATTCAATGAGTGAATGTAATAACTCAACAAAATCTTTATCTTTCAGACAAAAGAAGTCTGAAGAAAGAAAAATAGTTTGCTTTATTTTATAAAATACCTATCTGAATTTTTTTTTTTGAGTCCGGTCACGAGGTCTGAATAGTAGGTATGAATCATAGTTCAAATATTTCTTTTCTTGATCTATTCTATATATTCCGTGCTCCAGATACTAGAATCAATATCTGACGAGGTAGAATCATCTTGATAGAGATGACAGGCTCATTCTCTGTATTATCAATAGGATCAATTATAACAAGTCACACGCTCATATTCCGGAAATACCGAAACAAAAAAATTCCACAGTCGAACTAATAGTCTATAAAAACGAGTCTTAAGCAAATTTGTTATTTTGATCGAAAAACAAGGACTTCATAGTTTTTATGAACCTAACTGATTGAAATTCCATCCAGTAAAACGGAAGAATTATAAATTTCCAAAATAATAGATAGAAATATTGCAAATAGAGCCATTGCGATTCCCATAAGTGGTGTAGTCCCCCAGCCCGGAGCTACTTTACCATATTCTGAATTCAATGGTTTCAATAAACTCCCCACGTTAGTTTGTCTTGGCCTAGATCTAGAACTACCCTCAACGGTTTGTGTAGCCATAAATCCTATTTAATCATTGGTTGAGATCTGTTGACTTTGTATACCATTCCGTTGTAGTTGTAAATAAACAATCTTCTCGTAGATCCATTGTGATCTTAAAATTATCTTATCTAAAAATGGAAACAGCAACCCTAGTCGCCATCTCCATATCTGGTTTACTTGTAAGCTTTACCGGGTACGCCTTATATACCGCTTTTGGGCAACCCTCTCAACAATTAAGAGATCCATTCGAAGAACACGGGGACTAGACTAGTTGAAGTACTGAGCCGACCAGATTTGGTCGGCTCAGTACTTCAACTTCAGTTGAGACAAGGAAAAATCATTTCGTTTTTTTAATGGGAACCTTAGGTGGTTCTCGAAAAAAGATAGCGAAAAAAATTATCCCTAAAGTCGAGACTAAAAGGAATGTATAAACCAATGCTTCCATAAATCCGATCGTGGTTTACAATTATAGCTTCCACACCTATTCATTTTGGATCATTTACCATATAACATTTACCATAAAAAAAAAAAAAGAAAAGTGGATGATTCAAGTCAAGATTTCTTAGGTACCCTATTCAATAAAAAAAAAATGGAGGCGAAAGATACCGCAGCAATCTTGTATCAGACTACCTGTCTTCTTGTAGTTGGATCTCCAAGTTTTTGGAATGTTCCAAATTCCACTTGAGCATCCAAATCTGGATCAATACCAGCAAAAACATCTCTGAACAAGGTTCTAGCACCATGCCAAATGTGTCCGAAAAAGAAGAGCAAAGCAAACGTAGCATGCCCAAAAGTGAACCAACCCCTTGGACTGCTACGAAAAACACCATCGGATTTCAAAGTAGCCCGGTCTAATTCAAAAATTTCACCTAATTGAGAACGTCTAGCATATTTTTTCACAGTAGCAGGATCACTATAACTTACTCCATTGAGTTCGCCACCATAGAACTCAACGGTTACACCTACTTGTTCAACACTATACTTTGATTCTGCCCTTCTAAAAGGAACATCAGCCCTCACAATTCCGTCTCCATCTACCAAAACTACCGGGAATGTTTCAAAAAAAGTGGGCATACGGCGTACAAAAAGCTCCCGCCCTTCTTTATCTCTAAAGACGGGGTGCCCTAACCACCCAACAGCTATTCCATCTCCGCTGTCCATTGATCCTGCTCTGAATAATCCCCCTTTTGCCGGATTATTACCAATGTAATCATAAAAAGCTAATTTTTCAGGAATTTTAGACCAAGCTTCCGATAAACTCAGATTTTCGGCTAGTCCGGCGCCAACTCTTCGATATATTTCTTGCTGGAAGTATCCCTGATCCCACTGATAACGAGTAGGACCAAATAACTCGATTGGGGTAGTTGCCGAACCATACCACATAGTTCCAGCAACAACGAAAGCTGCAAAAAAAACAGCAGCGATACTACTTGAAAGTACAGTTTCAATATTGCCCATACGTAATCCTTTGTATAGACGTTGAGGCGGACGGACGCTAAGATGGAATAGGCCCGCTAATATGCCCAATGTACCCGCTGCAATATGATGAGAGGCTATTCCTCCCGGAACAAAAGGATCAAAACCTTCTGCGCCCCACGCTGGATTTACAGATTGTACTTTTCCAGTTAGTCCATAAGGATCGGATACCCATATTCCAGGACCATATAAACCTGTTACATGAAATGCGCCAAAGCCAAAACAAGCCACTCCTGAGAGAAATAAATGAATTCCAAAGATTTTGGGCAAATCCAAAGAAGGTTTTCCTGTACGTTCATCACAGAATATTTCTAGGTCCCAATACACCCAATGCCAGATGGCTGCCAAGAAACACAAGCCAGAAAACACAATATGCGCCCCTGCCACGCCTTCATAACTCCAAATACCCGGATTCGTTATAGTTCCTCCTGAAATACTCCAACCGCCCCACGAATTCGTTATTCCTAAACGAGTCATGAAGGGTATAACGAACATACCCTGTCTCCACATTGGATCAAGAACAGGGTCAGAGGGATCAAAAACCGCTAATTCGTATAGAGCCATTGACCCTGCCCAACCAGAAACTAGAGCTGTATGCATTATATGGACAGAAAGCAATCGGCCGGGATCATTCAATACGACAGTATGAACACGATACCAAGGCAAACCCATGGAAATACCCCTTTAGCAAAGAAAAATGGATACTATGTAACTTTATCGCATTGAAACTTTATACTATGTACCTAACCTTTTCAGCGGATTCTGTATGAGAAAGGGTTACTATTTCGTTGAAAATAACGGAAGAATTCTGTTCGTAAGAACAAGGAGAAGCAGATCTATTCTATACTCGATAAGTACCAATACGCAATGGGAGGATTGGTCCCTTTTTAGGGGAAGGAATGCATAGATACTTATTCATTATTCGAACGATCGACGGACCCTTTTTTTATTTATTTTGTCTTCCCATATAAACCTTCAATCTATGTATAAAATAGAGTAAAAAGAAAAAAAATGATGAAGACAATAAGCCCATTCTTACGTTTCCATATTAAAGTGAAGTATAGTACTTAATTTTTTCTTCAATTTAATGCCCATCGGTGTTCCAAAAGTACCTTTTCGGACTCCTGGAGAGGAAGATGCAGGTTGGGTTGACATATAGTGCGCCTTGTCAGACGTATTGGGTCATACGGGATTTATCCGTTTTCTCACTCGATCGAGATATCCTCCGTTTCGCCCAAGAAATATTGATTGAATCATTCGGAGCGTGAAGTGCAATTTATATTGAGGATAAATATTATCAATTTAGAAGAATTTATGGTTGACTTGAATTAATAAAATAAAGTATCCAGGCTCCGTTCATAAAATACCAAATCAATAATAGTAATATATGTACGATTACCACTTGTATCATAGACAATTCTTATACTTATTATTTTATGGGAGAAGGGTGGTCTGAAACTGCCATGCTAACCAGCATGATGAATACATCAACTAATTTAGTTTGGGGGAAGGCATGAAACGCATTGAAAAAAAATCATCGTAGCAAAAAGAGGTGGTACTGAGATCATTTTCCCTATATGTGCAAATGGAATTCAGACGGATCTTTCCCCGGAGTAGAACATAAACCTAAAAGAATTGAAAGAACCCCTTCAGGAACAAGAAAATGACATCGTGATTTTAATCTCGACGAAACAATACATCAATTAAAGGTTAGTTCAATAAGTTCAGTAAATTCTTTTTTTTTAGGGAAAGGACAAAAACATGAGTTTTTTTGAAAAATAGAAGAAAAACCCCTTCATTAGAAAAAGAGAAATCTGTTACAAAAAAAGATAGGAATAGAATCGACACATTGATTCTTTTTTCGCTATTTTATTTTGGAACCGTATGCACCCAAAGGTGCAGGTACGGCTCCTAAAGGACACACTTTTGGCCTAATCAACCGACTTCATCGACAAAGATTACTTTTTTTAGGACAAGAGGTTGATAGTGAGATCTCGAATCAACTTGTGGGTCTCATGGTATATCTTAGTATAGAGGATAATACTAAGGATTTTTATTTGTTTATAAACTCTCCCGGTGGATGGGTAATACCAGGAATAGCTATCTATGATACTATGCAATTTGTGTCACCCGATGTACATACAATATGCATGGGATTAGCCGCTTCAATGGGATCTTTCATTCTGGTCGGAGGAGAAATTACCAAACGTATAGCATTCCCTCACGCTTGGCGCCAATGAGTATTTATTTGAAAAAAAAAAAGAAGAAGACTATGCCTTCGCCATATCGAATATGAATATTAAGTAATAATAGCATGGCACTTCGAGTTCGATATGAACAATCCATTATTGTTTTTCTTAACATGAGATTTTGTATCGAGATAGTAGTATGAAACAAAGGTTATTTCCGATTTTATCTTATGTGTCGGGAGTACATTTCAGCGTCACAAACCATTTTTCTTCCACACCAGAAGTCTCTTTACTGATATTTATGTTATGAAAGAAAGAGTACGAAAATGGGATCATTTTACTTATTTTGATCGTATCAAAAAGTCAAAAAGAAACTTTGGGATTGTTAAATCACAGACAAGATAAATATAAAAAGCAACAGAACCATCATAGTATTTTTTTCTTCCTATGATACGAAAGGAGGGGTGGTAAATGGATCATTTAACGATTTTGATCGTAGGGATCCTATTTCTTTCTTCGATAGAATAAAAAGTAAATTCCATTGCGGAGCCGTATGCAATGAACAAAAGATGCCTGTACGGTTGTTCAATTCTATTTTTTTCTTCTTGTTTTTTTTATCCCTTACTTTAGCCCAATCGTTCGAGATAGAAGAACCGTTCATGCATGATGTTATATCAATATTATCAGGGTTATGATTCACCAACCTGCTAGTTCTTTTTATGAGGCACAAGTGGGGGAATTTGTCCTGGAAGCGGAAGAACTACTGAAACTTCGCGAAACCCTTACAAAGGTTTATGTACAAAGAACGGGCATCCCCTTATGGGTTATATCAGAAGACATGGAAAGAGATGTTTTTATGTCAGCAACAGAAGCCCAAGCTCATGGCATTGTTGATCTTGTAGCGGTCGAAAATGAAAATACTGGGAATTCCGTGTAAATGAAATCTATGATTCCATTTCAAACCATAATTAGAATTTTCCGTGATTTGATATTGAATAGAAATAATTCATGATTATCAATCATCAGGTTAAGATCGATATAAACCAAACTATTTTATCTATATATACGACATGCCAACTATTAAACAACTTATTAGAAACACAAGACAGCCAATAAGAAATGTCACGAAATCTCCCGCTCTTCAAGGATGTCCTCAGCGTCGAGGAACATGTACTAGGGTGTATGTGCGACTCGTTTAGATCATGAGTTCGAATAAATGAAACAATTTTTCCAGTACCAATCGCCAGTAACAATGAATAGGATAGATAAAGTGGAAGAAGGTCATTTACTACCTAAAAATGAGGATACATCAATCTATACCTATATTGTTTGCGTATGGAATTTATGGTTTCCATTGGTGCAAATCCAATCACCCCTATTTGAGATGAGAAGAAATTCCCCATTGGTAGCAAATAGTTATCCATTAAGCGGAGGAAATAGTACTATAAGAAGCAAAAAATCATGTTCTTATTCTTGAAAGAACGGACTAAGAAGGTCAGCTACCTAGCCAACTTTCATAATTAAATGCCGTCACTGTATGGATAACCTTTTTTGTGAAAGGAGCTACCTATTATTGTATAATTTTTGGGTAGAGCCAAAGAGTGTGAACTATACAAGTTCACAATAACATTTGATTAAGGGACTCCGGTGTATAGAGAGGACCTCACCGTTTACGAAGTAACCATAGAAACGATGGAACCCACTATTTGGATTTTTTTAGTATCGATAAAATTTCTTATTTCCAAGTAAAATAAAATGTCTGGAAGAAATACAAAATCGTGGTTGGGAAGGTCATAGTAGCAAAAGCCATTGGAATTTATATTTTATATATTGGAAAAATACGTTGTGTTATTAAGAAACCGGGGAATAAAAGATGACTAAAAGAAGCGAAATTTAGTTATTCATTAGAGTTTCATTTGATTCAATGACCAGAGTTAAACGAGGATATATAGCTCGGAGACGTCGAACAAAAATGCGTTTATTTGCATCAACCTTTATAGGAGCTCATTCAAGACTTACTCGAACCACTACTCAACAGAAAATGAGAGCTTTAGTTTCCTCTCATCAAGATAGGGGAAGACAAAAAAGGGATTTTCGTCGTTTGTGGATCACTCGGATAAATGCAGTAACTCGTGAGAATAGGGTATTCTCTAGTTATAGTCAATTAATACACAATATGTACAAGAAGAAATTGCTTCTTAATCGTAAAATACTTGCACAAATAGCTATATCAAATAAGAATTGTCTTTACATGATTTCCAATAAGATTTCTCAAATAAAGGAGATTCTAAAATAATATTAATATATAGAAATAGAAATGATTGAAAAAGAATTACCCGGAGAATGGACTCCGGGAAGGTAGAATAAAAATAAATGAAGATTAAGTAGTAGGAATGAACGAACATCTTTCAATAAAAAAAAGATTTCTTCTTCCCCTATTTGTTGTTTCTTATAACACAACAAGAAAATCCGAATTCTAGACTTTTTCAAACATCAATCTGAGCTCGAGTTCCGATTGGAGTTTTGAATCAATTGAGGAGTATGTCTATTTATTTCTGGTTCTAGGACCAGTAGTTCTAGGGATCGACTCGGCTCTCTCAAATTGTTTCTCATTATTAAGAAAAGGTAACAAAGATAAAATACGAGCTTGTTTTATAGCAATAGTAATTAATCGTTGTTGTTTCAAGGTCAATTTATTTACTCGTCTAGATAATATTTTTCCTTGTTCACTAATAAATCGACTAATTAAACTCATATTTCTATAATCAATTCGATCCCCCGATTCAATTGGGGGATAACGCCTACGCGAGGATCGCTTGGATTTACGAAAAGGTTGCTTGGATTTATCCATGGGTTTTTCCTTATCTCTAAAATTAGATTTTTTTATTCATTTCAGATACGACCAAAATAAGGGTGGATTTGTATATTTTATATTTTTTCCTTTTCCTGCTTCTTAGATTGGAAAGATCGAAGACACGCTCCGTTCGATCTATTTCTTTATTTCCCCGTGAATCGTATGCTTGTGACAATAGCGACAAAATTTTCTCAAGTCTAATCGACTAGGTGTATTGTGTCGATTCTTTTGAGTAATATATCTAGAAATGCCCGGCGATTCTTTATTGCCACCATTTTGGACACAATTGGTACATTCCAAAATAACTATAACTCGGACATCTTTACCCTTGGCCATGAACCTCCTTTACATTTGAAATCGACTTAACTCCTCTATTTTCCAAAGAATACGAAAATAACAAAAAAAATCAATAGAAGTTACTAATTAGAAATTTCATTTCTAAAGATTTCGTTGTAATTCTAATTAATATGAATAGAATAATGTAAGTAATACAATTTTTTTCTAATTATCAATTATTCCTATTCTAATCTCAGCATTTAATGATCCTCTTTCTATGCTATGATTGATTTCGTGCAGCCTGCCCTAGACTGTACTTTTATGTTCTCCAAAATGGGATCTTAGATCCACACACAGGATTTTTGCTGAGGTTCAATACACTTTCTCTTTCCTTCCTATCCTAAAGAACTGAATGAAAAAAAGGGACGGAGTTTTAGTTACATCACGTATAATTGTATCCAAAATTTTCTTTATTTTTCGCATATCAATAACTAGAATTAAAAAAAAGGAAATGACAAAGCATCTGGGAATAAACGATTAATTTCTATCAATAAACCTGCTAAAGACCCAAACCAGAGAGTAGTTAGCACAGGGGCCGTGGAGAGATATGTTTTTATATCTCGCATTGAAAATCCTCCTTCTTTATTGTAATACATATATGGTCAGATGATGTAGTTCAAGATCATTTGTATTTTTTTTACGTTAGGTTTCAGATGTATATAATTCTTTTATTATATGAAACCAAAAATAGGAAATGACAAGAAAATGGTATATAGATAGAGGAGAAGATCACGATGTGGAAAACAAGACATGGATTTTGTACAATGATACTGTACAAAAATTTTGAAAAGGGATGTAGCGCAGCTTGGTAGCGCGTTTGTTTTGGGTACAAAATGTCACGGGTTCAAATCCTGTCATCCCTACCTATTACTTCTCTTATGGGCAGTAACGAGGGATTAATTAAGTGAAATCGATTCAAATTGGACAGAATCCTTTTTCATTTTTGCATACCAGTGTATGCAAGCAAGATGGATTGGAGGTACAAAAAAAATCCTTTTCTTTCCAATTGTATCCCCTGTCATAAGAAAGCGCTCTTAGTTCAGTTTGGTAGAACGCGGGTCTCCAAAATCCGATGTCGTAGGTTCAAGTCCTACAGAGCGTGATACAGAGCATAATTCCGTTTATGTTATGTGGAATCATAATAAAAAACTTAAGAAAACACAGTTGAATTGCAACTTGAATTTGACCCCCTCCTTGCAGGAGGTCAATCAAAAAAATCTTATTCAATCAAAGGTCTAACTGATCACCGCGTCTGTATTGTAAATATGCAGTTACAAATAATCCTGCTAAAGTAATAGGAATTAGACCTAAGACGATTCCAAATAGAAAAACTTCAATCATTTCGATTTGTTTGTTTAATATTAATAGTATAAAAAGAAAGGTAAGATCTATCCCTAAATATTAATCTGAATTGTCCACGAATCTCAATGACAAAAAGTTAACAAATGACGCGGGAAGAAATCGTGGAATACCCGAAATCTCGGAGAAATACGCATTTTTATGATATGAATTGTTCATTCATTTCAAATAAGTCGTATCTTGTTCAAACCAATCAACAGAGCTGGGGTTATAGTTGAAGCAGCTAATAGAAAACCAAAATAACTAGTTATAGTAGGCATGAAAGAGCAGAATTAGATATTTTCTTTTGAT